GAATTCATTTCACTAATTCTTTTAGTTGCGTTAATCGGCGCAATTGCTGTAGCTCGTCAATAATAACTCTTTAGAACTGGGAAAACCTTGTTATGAGCTATCACATGCATTTCCTTTTTTCTATTTGACTTTATATATAAAATAGAAATTATTTCTTAGTAGTAGTTTGCTCTATTCCCAATATATTCCTTTATTCCATTACTCGTTATATTCTAGTCAATCCAATTGGTTAAATTGTTGTTCATATTGAAATGAATCGAGATTGATAAGGAGTTGGTTAATGATGCTCGAACATGTACTTGTTTTGAGTGCCTATTTATTTTCTGTCGGTCTATATGGATTGATTACAAGTCGAAATATGGTTAGGGCTCTTATGTGTCTTGAACTTATATTAAATGCGGTTAATCTCAATTTTGTAACATTTTCGGATTTTTTTGATAGTCGTCAATTAAAAGGAGCCATTTTCTCCATTTTTGTTATAGCTATTGCAGCTGCTGAAGCTGCTATTGGACTCGCTATTGTTTCATCAATTTATCGTAACAGAAAATCAACTCGTATAAATCAATCGAATTTGTTGAATAAGTAATATTATCATATAAATTAGAATTTTCATAAATTAATTCAAATTAGCATGTCTGCCACGTAAGGTATCCTCATGTTATCACAAACATAAGAAATCAAAGTATTTTGGCACTGTCAATCCAGAAGTAGATTAATAAAAAAACCTCGGGGAACTCATCGATTCATCTAGTATTTAAATATATAATTCATTTATCAATTTACTAGATTGAAATCTTCTCACGTTCAAAAATGGATAGATCCAATGTCGCATTCAGTAAAGATTTATGATACATGTATCGGGTGTACTCAATGTGTTCGGGCCTGTCCCACGGATGTATTAGAAATGATACCTTGGGACGGATGTAAAGCCAAACAAATAGCTTCCGCTCCAAGAACAGAGGATTGTGTCGGTTGTAAGAGATGTGAATCCGCCTGCCCAACAGATTTCTTGAGTGTTCGAGTTTATTTATGGCATGAAACAACCCGCAGCATGGGTATAGCTTATTAATACGTTACAGAAAACCCTACTTGAGCCCATTTTTTTTTACCGCCGAACCCTGTGCTCAAAAATATCTTATTTTTGGGCATAGGTTTTTCTGGTCCAAGTGTATCTTGTCTTTACCACGAACAAATTTCCTTGGTTAACAATAATTGTAGTTTTACCAATATTTGCGGGTTCCTTTATTTTATTTTTTCCACATAAAGGAAATAGGGTAATTAGGTGGTATACTATATGTATATGCATGTTAGAACTTATTCTAACAACCTATGCATTCTGTTATCATTTCCAATTGGACGATCCATTAATCCAACTAGTAGAGGATTATAAATGGATCAATTTTTTTGATTTCCGTTGGAAATTAGGAATAGATGGACTGTCTATAGGACCCGTTTTATTAACAGGATTTATCACTACTTTAGCTACTTTAGCAGCCTGGCCTGTTACTCGGGATTCTCGATTATTCCATTTCTTGATGTTAGCAATGTACAGTGGTCAAATAGGATCATTTTCTTCTCGGGACCTTTTACTTTTTTTCATCATGTGGGAATTAGAATTAATTCCGGTTTATCTACTTCTATCCATGTGGGGAGGAAAGAAACGTCTCTACTCAGCCACAAAATTTATTTTGTACACGGCGGGAGGTTCCATTTTTCTCTTAATGGGAGTTCTGGGTGTTGGTTTATATGGTTCTAATGAACCAACATTAAATTTTGAAACATCAGCGAATCAGTCGTATCCTGTGGCTTTGGAAATAATATTATATATTGGATTTTTTATTGCTTTTGCTGTCAAATCACCGATTCTACCCCTACATACATGGTTACCAGATACCCACGGAGAGGCACATTACAGTACTTGTATGCTTCTAGCCGGAATTTTATTAAAAATGGGAGCGTATGGATTGATTCGGATTAATATGGAATTATTACCACACGCTCATTCTATATTTTCTCCTTGGTTGATGATAGTAGGTACAATACAAATAATCTATGCAGCTTCAACATCTCCCGGCCAACGTAATTTAAAAAAAAGAATAGCCTATTCCTCCGTATCTCATATGGGTTTCATACTTATAGGAATTGCTTCTATAACCGATACGGGACTCAATGGAGCTATTTTACAAATAATATCTCATGGATTTATTGGTGCTGCACTTTTTTTCTTGGCAGGAACGAGTTATGATAGAATACGTATTGTTTATCTTGACCAAATGGGCGGAGTAGCTATCCCCATGCCAAAAATATTTACGATGTTCAGTAGTTTTTCCATGGCTTCGCTTGCATTACCAGGTATGAGTGGTTTTGTTGCAGAAGTGATAGTCTTTTTAGGAATAATTACCAGCCAAAAATATCTTTTAATGCCCAAAATTGCCATCACTTTTGTAATGGCAATTGGAATGATATTAACTCCTATTTATTCATTATCTATGTTACGCCAGATGTTCTATGGATACAAGTTATTTAATACTCCAAACTCTTATGTTTTTGATTCTGGACCGCGCGAGTTATTTGTTTCGATCTCCATTTTTCTACCTGTAATAGGTATTGGTATGTATCCGGATTTTGTTCTTTCACTATCAGTTGACAAGGTTGAAGGTATTCTATCTAATTATTTTTATAGATAGTTTTCTTAAATTAAAGAAAAAAATTCCTATGATTTTTAAGAGTTGGTTGACTAATGAAAAAAAAGAAAGATTTTTATTCTCTTTTTATTCGCTTAAATCTTAAATAAAGTAAAAACAAAATATGAATTTTAATTTTCACCCAATATACTTGGTCTTTGCGAGAACCGTGTGAATCAAGTAGTGTAGTGATTCACACGGTTCTCGCCGGTTGACACAAGGTTTTTTATATACACCGTATTCCACTCTGTTTGTATTCGTAAGAACTTTTCTTGAATTTAACTAGAGGTTAACGTAAATGAACCATAACTATGTAGCCCTATTCCTAATAGATTGACCCCAAAATAGCATATCCAAATTATAAGAAAGCCTAGAGTCGCCACAATTGCGGAATTTGTCCCCTGAAAATTTTTATTTGTTCGAGTATGCAAATAAATTGCGAATACGATCCAAGTAATAAAGGCCCAAGTTTCCTTTGGATCCCAACTCCAATATGATCCCCATGCTTCATTAGCCCATACTGCTCCTGAAAGAATACCTATGGTTAAAAATATAAATCCTAGGCTAATCACACGATAACTCCAATAATCTAATTGTTGAATCAATTGGGCCTTGTAATAATTCTTAGCAGAAAAAAAAGAAGTTTTTTTAAAAATATTGTTTCTTTCATTCTTGTATTGGATTTCACCAAACGAAAATGACTCATTTAATTTTAATAAATTATTACTTTTATAACTATAAAAAATATTTCTAAATGTAATGACTAGAAGTGCTACTGATAATAATGATCCACAAAGAAGAGCCGCATAACTCAATATCATCATACTTACGTGCATTATTAACCACTCCGATTGTAGAGCAGGTACTAATATTGTGGGTTTACGTATTTCAGTTAAAAGACCCGAAGTAGTAAAGCCTTGGGTAAAAATAGTACTTGAGGCAGTTATTGTGGTTAAATAATTTTTTCTTATTTTGAAATAAGGGACTATATGAATAAGGGAGAAACTCCATGAAAGAAAGATTAATGATTCATATAAATCACTTAGTGGGAAATGGCCCGAATAAATCCAACGAGTGATTAAAAATCCTGTTAGACATAAAAAAGTAACTATCAGCCCCTTTTCTGACGAATTATATGGTTTTATGATTTCATTGCCCAATAAGGTTATTAAATGAATTGTAATTACAATTGAAACAATCGAAAAGGAAATATGAGTGAATATATGTTCTAAAGTTGAGAATATCATAAAAATGAAAAAAGGGAGGGAATCCCCTAAATTAATATTAATTAAGAAATAGAAATCGTGAATTTAATTTATTTTTATTATAGGATCTATTGGATCTCTTTTAGAAGATGGCATGCCGCCACTCGGACTCGAACCGAGATGCTCTAGCACTGCTTCCTAAGAGCAGCGTGTCTACCGATTTCACCATAGCGGCTTGCTCGAACTAATAATAGCCTATTTATATTCAATCGTCGAGATTGAACAAGTCAATTCAATCAAATAAGTTTTTTAGTAAACATTCAAATTGATAAAAAAAATGAGTTCAAAAGTCAATTTCAAGGTTCATTAGTTTCATTTATTAGGGTGTCTGGTTTTTTTATCTTAGGGCTTTGACGTAGTTTATCCGATTCTAAAACCCAACTTTTGCAAGTAGATAATTCTCTCGATAGAATAAAAAAACCGTTTTCATTTTTTTCTTTTATTGATACTTCATTATTTTATTTCTCGTTTATCTGATTTCATAAATTTCAAACAAAAATAAATTTCAAACAAAAAATAAAATTTCTCAATGAATCCAAAATATGTTTATTTTTGATTACTCCAAATTGACACATTATTTGTACATTGACACATTAGTTGTACATAATATCTCAACAATGAAGTTCTTTTATTGATTGGGCTCAAAATTGGAAATATATGTTAAATACATTACATATAGTAATTAAAAATTATAAATTAAGAAGTCATAAAGTTATCCAAAATTTTTTAACATGGAATCCATTAGTTTCAACAATCTATTAATTTGAACTATAAATATTATATCTGCCCTTCCCGAGAAAGAGAAAAATTTTTCATTATTGTAAAGGTCGATGGGGAAAATAAGACTCCCCACCACAAAAATCTTAGTGAAAATATACTACAAAGAAATAAAAAATCTTGTATTTTTTTCTTTATTCTTTTTTTTTATTAAGAAAACAGAAGAATTCTTTTTTTTTAGACATCTTATAAGATTGAAACCTGGTCTATTTCATATTGATTAGAATAGGGACTGCCAATTGTGAATTTTATATTAACAAATTATTGAGCCAATTTTTTGAGTCAAATCCATTCCGATTATTCCAAAATTTTAGGACTTATTTGTTTGTCGTACAAAAAAACTTTTTGAATTCCCGGTAGAAAGAGATTTCCCTAATGATAAAGCTTTTAACGCCGCCCAATATCCTTTCCTTTTCCAAATATTTTTACGAATACGCTTTTTTGATATAGAAGTACGTTTTTTTGGAACTGCCATTTTAAAATCATTGTTATAGTTGGATGTGAAAGACATCTATTGTTCAAAACATTCAAAACAAATTATTATTTCTTATTCATTATCTATTTTTTCTATAAATAATATTTGTCTATAAATAATATTCTCTTCATAAAAAAGAAATATAGATATGTGAAAGATCCGTCAAAATTGGATCAAAAATTACTCAAAATAACAAAATTTTGATTCCATACAATATTCGTAAAACAAAAAATTTTGGGTTTGGAACTCTTAGTTCTCGTTCTTTATCTCTCAAATTTATATCCTTAGAATCTGCTAGGTCATAGAAATCAAACTTAATTATTTAATAAAATAAAGAAAGAACCTAAAAGACCTTGATTTTCATCATTCTAGACTTTATTTACATGTAATAAAATACCTCAAAGGATTGTAAAGTTTTGCCTAATAAAAAACTTGAGTCTTTTTTAGTCAAACTCGAGAAAAGAATACACCTAAATTCAATTTTAAAATTCGAATGAGATTACTAATAAATCTATTAAAGTATACGTGGTTTGATAAAAAAATATCTCAGTCGTTTTTTACCCTTTCTCGATAAAAAGTTGATTTTAGATCTATAATATTCTAACGTTTACTAAGAAATCGTTTTGATTGAAATGGAAAACAACCAATCCCATAATGAATTAGTTAATGAGTTGAAAGAAACTAACTAAAATCAAGAGTTTTTATTTCATTAGACCGATGACCTTAGTTAATCCTATAATTCATATCAACATCAAGTACTCTTTTTAGCGTAATTTTTTATCCTTGCTCTATAAATCTAAATTATTATTACAAGAAATTCTTGTAATAATAATTTAGATTTGCATTTTACTGTTATAAGTATTCGTTTTTATATCTAACTTGGTCATCTCATTTGACCAATTGTAACTTCTTGTTTTGAATATTTGAACGATTTTGAAAAGACTCAGAATAAGAATAAATACTAATCTAAAATTATTAAATAATTTAGTGCATATCTTGATTTTTTATTGACTTTTTTCGAACGAGGTAAGATCCGGTGAATCGGAAACAATTAATTAAGAATAAAAAACTTTTTTATGGAACAGACATATCAATATGCGTGGATAATACCTTTCCTTCCACTTCCAGTTCCTATGTTAATAGGGTTGGGACTTCTTCTTTTTCCGACGGCAACAAAAAGTCTTCGTCGTATGTGGTCTTTTCAGAGCGTTTTATTGTTAAGTATAGTCATGATTTTTTCCATGAATCTGGCTATTCAGCAAATAAATAGCAGTTATGTCTATCAATATGTATGGTCTTGGATTATCAATAATGATTTTTCTTTAGAATTCGGATACTTGATCGACCCACTTACTTCTATTATGTCAATATTAATCACTACTGTTGGAATTATGGTTCTTATTTATAGTGATAATTATATGTCTCATGATCACGGATATTTGAGATTTTTTGCTTATATGAGTTTTTTCAGTACTTCCATGTTGGGATTAGTTACTAGTTCAAATTTGATACAAATTTATATTTTTTGGGAATTAGTTGGAATATGTTCGTATCTATTAATAGGATTTTGGTTCACACGACCTGTTGCAGCAAAGGCTTGTCAAAAGGCGTTTGTAACTAATCGTGTTGGCGATTTTGGTTTATTATTAGGCATTTTAGGGTTTTATTGGATAACGGGGAGTTTCGAATTTCGTGATTTATTCCACATATTCAATAACTTGATTTCTAATAATGAGGTCAATTTTTTATTTGTTACTTTGTGCGCTATTCTATTATTTGCCGGTGCGATTGCGAAATCTGCACAATTTCCCCTTCATGTATGGTTACCCGATGCAATGGAAGGGCCAACTCCTATTTCGGCCCTTATACATGCTGCTACGATGGTAGCAGCGGGAATTTTTCTTGTAGCTCGACTTATGCCTCTTTTCATAGTCATACCCCACATAATGAATTTTATCTCTTTGATAGGGATAATAACAGTTTTTTTAGGAGCTACTTTAGCTCTTGCTCAAAAAGACATTAAGAGGGGTTTAGCCTATTCCACAATGTCTCAATTGGGTTATATGATGTTAGCTCTAGGTATGGGGTCTTATCGCAGTGCTTTATTTCATTTGATTACTCATGCTTATTCCAAAGCATTATTGTTTTTAGGATCGGGATCCGTTATTCATTCAATGGAAACTCTTGTTGGATATTGTCCAAAAAAAAGTCAGAATATGGTGCTTATGGGAGGTTTAACAAAACATCTACCAATTACTAAAAATTCTTTTTTATTAGGTACACTTTCTCTTTGTGGTAT